ATCACTACAAGTGATGGGGATACGCGATTTAAATAACGGAAGATCAAATATTTCAAAATTGTATCTAGAATGACTGGAAAAGTGGAAACAAGGCCAGATATAATTTGATCATTATGAGAAAATCCAAAATCTTTATAGATAGAGCCAATCATTAGTTCCCAACCGTGCGGCGAATGGAATCCGATACACAAATCGGTTAATAAAAGAATAGAAAATGCTTTTATTGTGTCGTTTAGGTTATATAGGAATTCCTGAACCCAAGAGTTAAGAATAATAAGTTGTTCATTACCTATAAAAGAATAACCACTTAGAAAAACGAAACAGATTATATTGGTCGAGAAGGACAAAATTGTATGTATACAATCTTCGTTGTGTAGCTTGATCAATTGAATCGTTTCTTTATGGATTCCTAGATTAAGCTTTTTTACCGGGTATTCCTTTATCACCTCGTCCAACAGTAATAGATCCTCTAATTCTATGAATTTTGCTAAAAGACTCTTTTCTTGAATATCATTCAAAAGAGTTTCGGATTGCTTGGTATTCCACCAATTAGTAACACAAGATTCCAGACTTTTATTAAATGCTATAAAGCTCCACCAGGGTAAAAATACTATAGATACCAGAAATAGAAGGGGAATAAATGTTTTCTTTTTTGCCATGTTTTTCATTTATAAATTGTTAAGTTCATTTTTAAAGTGGCCTCATTCGTGGACTCTATGCGATCTAATCCTTTTTGTTTCACCAAAATGAGTTCTATTCCAAGGTATCGAATCGTTCTCTGTTTTTTCTTTGTGATTCAGTAATGAGTCCTAAAGAATTGATAAATCTTTCTGAATGTTATGATCAAAACAAAAAGGGGGTATCAAAATAAGACAGAACTTGGATAATTCTCGTTATAAGAAATAAAAATGTTGGGTCATTCATTAAAGAGAAAAGAGCGAAAGAAGGGAGAAAACGAAACATCGCGAGATAGCATTAATTTACATGAGCTATTTGTCTCTAACCTATCCATTCAAAATATTGAAAAAAATAAATCAATTTCTTTATTTCAAACGCATAAATTTCTTTTTTGCAGACAAAAACAATCCCCCTTTTTTGGATGTTCCACATATCTATAAAATATGCGTTTGCTTTGATTCTAATGGACGTTCTTCGGTTCATTTCAAAAAACTTCAATCGGTACTCGCAAGAAATAAGCCAATTCGGCGGCTTTTTGTTCCATTTCTCGTGGAGTTAAATTCTCATCAGTACGAGTCAAAGGAACGGCCCCTCGGCCTCTGATTTCTAGATAAAGGACACGCCGAGGAGAAATACCCTCTTTAAGTTCTATTCTGATAGACTGAATATCATTTATAAGGAATCGGAGGAAGATGCGACGATTTTTTCCCGGAAATCCCCAACGAAAAATAGACACTATTCCTTCTTTTTTATCGAAGAGATCATAACCACTACCTACATTCCACGAAATTGTGCACCACAAATAGGAGCTAATAAAGAGGCCCGCGATACCATAGAAAGACATGACAATCCCTTGTGGAAAAAAAACGATTTGTTGAGAGGGAAAGAAAGATATCAAACTCCTACCAAGATAGCTGGAAGTTCCAACTAATAAAAATCCTAATGAACCTAAAAAAAGGATAAACGCCCAGAAGAAATTACTTGTTTTTCGAGACCCCCTTATAAGTTCTATCCGTATACGTTCTGATCGCCAATTCATACTAATCTAGTTGCATTTCATTTGAATGATTTGAATTGATAGAATAACAAAAATGAATTTAACTTATACTTTACTTAACGCTCCGTTTCTGAAGTAACTCTCATCAACTAGCACTATCCTAATGTGAACCTGTAGGGGTAATTCATCAAATTCGTTCGATCGAAAATAAGAACGTCCCCTCATATGACCCTGCCCTAGATATCTACAAGCACTGACTTTCTCATGGACCGGCCGTGATTTTTAAATCGTTCAAATGACTTTATCCCTATATAAGCTTTCATATGCATAAGAGTTCTTGCACTTATGTTCGAAAGAAATCACGCATTATAACATATTCCACTTTTCATTTTCAATAAAAAAATGGAGTATTATGATTCAATTAAGTCTAAATCTTGAAAAAGTTTGATTGGGCCTAACCAGCCAGCCTAAACAATCTTGTTTTTTTGAACATGAAGAAATAAAGAAGCCATTGCAATTGCCGGAAATACTAGGCCTACGAAAGGCACAAAAATAGAGGGAAGGTTTATATCTGTCATAGAATGGGTACCTCGATTGACTATTTGTACCTGTTTGTTATATTGTTCTAAAATTCTCTTAACTTAATTCGAATTCTAATTCTATATAATTATACTAATTATATCCAAGTGAGTATAGTATATACTAAGTTCAAGAAATGTAGAACTAACTAAATAAACTTAATTATCCTTCGAAACAAAAAAGATATGTTGGATAATCAACTTTTTGATTCTTCATCTTTTGCCCCTGTCTTTTAATTGAATTCAA